TTGTGTACTAACTCCTAATCGAATGATTTGGGATTCCGAAGTGAAAGAGATTATTTTATCTACTAATAGTGGACAGATTGGCGTATTACCAAATCATGCCCCCATTGCCGCGGCTGTAGATATAGGTCTTTTGAGAATACGACTAAACGACCAATGGGTAACGGTGGCTCTGATGGGTGGTTTCGCTAGAATAAGTAATAATGAGATCACCATTTTAGGAAATAATGCGGAAATTAGTACTGACATTGATCCACAAGAAGCTCAACAAACTCTTGAAATAGCTGAAGCTAACTTGAGTAGAGCTGAGGGTAAGAGACAAGCAATTGAGGCAAATCTAGCTCTCAGACGAGCTAGGACGCGAGTAGAGGCTGTCAATTTCATTTCCTAACATTCAATCAAGTTCTTTATTATATTCTACACACTACATTTTTCTTCCACAAAATGAACACAATGAAGTCTAATCTGATTAGAGAACGAAAAAAAGAAGATGGGTAGAGAAACTTATTAGATACCGGATTCCATGGTATCTAATAAGTTCTACCTACTATTGGATTTGAACCAATGACTCCTGCCGTATGAAAGCAATACTCTAACCACTGGGTTAAGTAGGTAATTTATCACCACAAAAAGGTCTGCATCACTTCGATGGATTATAGGTAAAATAGGTTTTCTAAGCAATATCAATCTTTTACCAGTAAACGTAAACGGATCGGAGAGTTATCATGCGGGATTCTGGGATACCCTTCTTGACAATAAATTGTCTATATGTTAAAATAGTTATGACAAGGGCTATAGCTCAGTTAGGTAGAGCACCTCGTTTACACGTGCGCCAATGCTTTTCAAGGGAGCCAATTATGCAATAACCCTCATTTTTTTTAGAAGTAGATGTCTGACTCTGTAGATTCGAGAGAACAAGAGAAAAATAGCCTGACAAATATTTGGTTTGATCTGATTCAGGTGCGCGAATTCCAGTGCCAAATAAAATAGAACCTGCCATTGTAAGGTAAATGCTCAGTCCATTCAATGCCGGGCATAATGAATCTAAGGATCTCAAAAAACCTCTTTTTGTCCTATGAGCTTTTAGGTGTATGAAGTATCATATTTGACTCTTGCAGCGGAACAATAGAGACTCCATTTAACTCAGGTTTATCTAGGCCGAAGGCAGACCTAAATCAAGGTCACGCTTCTTTGAAACACTTTGGTATTGCTCCTATATCAGGATACAAGTAATGAATCAGTAATGAATCAGAGCACAAGGAACCATCTCATTATCTTTTGATCTTCCTGTAAAGAAAAAATATGGTGGACTAACTGATCTTTACATCAGTTGATGAAAGAGCCCAATGCAACAAAATGCATGTTGGGTCTTTGAAACAGCTCTTATCATTTCGATAAAGATAAGTTTGATCTGTTTTACCGAGAAAGTCTACGGTTCGAGTCCGTATAGCCCTAATACATTCCCTTTTTGTTTTGTATAGAGAGTGGGAACAATAAAAGAAACACACTAATTCATTTCAACCCAACGCGCTCTCTTCATCCACTTTCATGAATGAATTACATATGATATTTTCATCATATTCCTAAGATAGAAAGAACAGCTTCATATTCACATTCATAGGAGCACTTTTATGTTTTTGCTTCACGAATATGAGATTTTCCGGGCATTCCTAATAATATCAAGCGTTATTCCTAAATTTTAGCCCCGATTAGGGAAGGGCCATAAAAGCTTTCAAATCCAAAAGGTCAGAGTATCTTCTTACGAATTAGTGAATAAAGCAGGTCATTTCATTGTCGATATGAAATCTTCATAGAAATAAAAATGTGGGAGAGATGAAGAAGATGCAGGTTCATTTATCTGATTGGCTCATAATGAAAAAAGAAAAGAATCGGAGTTTATTTGGACTGTGTCTGAAATACATCCTTTCTATTTATATCCTTCCACTGTTTGATTGAATCTTTTTAGCTATGAAATTGGATATATAAATCTATGAAAATTTCACATACTTTTGAAATAATAAAAATATGAACAGAGAGGAATATCTAATACATTATTCACGTGCCAGGAACCAGATTTGAACTGGTGACACGAGGATTTTCAGTCCTCTGCTCTACCAACTGAGCTACCCCGACTATTTCCCTGCATCATCCTAGCAGAGTACTTGTGTCTATGTCAATGAAAAGAACTAAAAAAGAAAGTCTTAACAAATTGGACCTAGCCCCTTGAATTTTGACTTTCTTTGTCAATGTAAGGATAATTATATGGACTGTGAATGATTCAATAACGGAGATTCTCTATGTTCATTTGTGGAGGTATCGTATCTATACAAATAAAATTGGATTGGAAGATACGAGGGTAAAGCAAGAGTGAGGAATTCCAATGGGCTTTTTCTTGGGGATAGAGGGACTTGAACCCTCACGATTTTAAAATTCGACGGATTTTCCTCTTACTCTCAATTTCCTTGTTGTCGGTATTGACATGTAAAATGGGACTCTCTCTTTATTCTCGCAAGAACTCTTCCATTTTTCTATGTATACGTACGTATTAGGTATATAAGGTTATCCTTTCTGTTATTTTGATCTTTTCTTTTGATAGAAGGATTTTAGCTACTAATCTAACGTAGTCAATTTCATTCGTTAGAACAGCTTCCATTGAGTCTCTGCACCTATCCCTTTATATTCCCATTTTGCATTTTTTTCTCAAAAACAAAGATTTGGCTCAGGATTGCCCATTTTTAGTTCCAGGGTTTCTCTGAATTTGGAAGTTACCACCTAGCAGGTTTCCATACTAAGGCTCAATCCAATCAAGTCCGTAGCGTCTACCAATTTCGCCATATCCCCTTTGCTCTGAGACAAGGATCCAGTTGTAATTCCATCCCCCTCTTTTCTGAATCTTGGCACTGTTGAATTCATTAGGCAATGATTCCTATATTGAAAAGGTGCATGCTGCTATTTTCTTTTTTGCCCGCCCCGCCTATCGCTCTATTGGATGAACCCTATTTGTTTCAATCCGAATTATTATATCATTGATGTCTCCACAATTCAATATGGATAGATAGATGTGGGATCTATCTATCCCTTTACTAATTAGTATTTTTGGAAGTACTATTAAAAATAGTGGAACGGTCAATATTCATTATTTTTTTTGCCCTCATTTTCATAATTGATTCTCTATTATTCAAATAGAAATCAATAGAATATCATTCTCTTTTAACTATTTATCTATTAGGATATAGGTATAGGATCTAGATAGTTTCGTTACGTAAAATTGAGATTTCGAGTTTAAAGTATAGGTTTTTATAATGGTAATAAATAAATCTTTCAATTGTAAGTTATTTTTGAATTTTAGATCTAATATTTGTCTTTGAATTGAATCTCATATATATGAAATAAAATTTATATAATTTATATAGATCCAAATAGTTTTCTTTTCTATTTTAGAAATAGAATCAAAAATATTAAACTAATAACTAAGAAATATCCTAAATTTGAATAATCAAGAAATGAAAGAAAAAAAGAAGAATCACTAGTAATAACTCAGATCCGAAGTTTCCTGTATTCCTATACAGTATTGCTCTAATATCCGCCCGCTTAGCTCAGAGGTTAGAGCATCGCATTTGTAATGCGATGGTCATCGGTTCGATTCCGATAGCCGGCTCTTTTTCTTTCCATTATTGAAAATCTCTACTTTTGCTTTCTCTAAATGTAAGGTCACCAATCTATTATGTCAGGGTAACTTGCAGTTAGAGCTATGAAGAAAAAAAGTTGATTACAAAAATGAGATCTCTACAGAAGAACCGGAATTTCCTATATATAAAAAAAGACGAATATTGATAAAATTTCTTTGATTCTGTTTTGTAGTACTTCAGTAGATTCAAGTAGATTGAGTTTTGTTTTGCTGATCCTTTAGTTCAGTCTGAACTTATATTTTTTTGTCAAATGAAAGTGAATAAAAAAGGAGCCTTTATATGTCTCGTTACCGAGGACCTCGTTTCAAAAAAATACGCCGGCTTGGGGCTTTACCGGGACTCACTAGTAAAAGACCCAGATCCAGAAGTGATCTTCAAACCCAATTGCGCTCTGGAAAAAGATCGCAATATCGTATTCATTTAGAAGAGAAACAGAAATTGCGTTTTCATTATGGTCTGACAGAGCGACAATTACTTAAATATGTGCATATTGCTGGAAAAGCCAAAGGGTCAACAGGCCAGGTTTTACTACAACTACTTGAGATGCGTTTGGATAACATACTTTTTCGATTAGGTATGGCTTCGACCATTCCTGGAGCCAGACAATTAGTTAACCATAGACACATTTTAGTGAATGGCCGTATAGTGGATATACCGAGTTATCGTTGCAAACCCCGAGATATTATTACTACGAAGGATAAAGAAAGATCAAAAGCTCTGATTCAAAATTATCTTGTTTCATCCCCCCGGGGGGAATTGCCAAACCATTTGGCTATAGACTCTTTACAATATAAAGGATTCGTAAATCAAATAATAGATAGTAAATTAATTGGTTTGAAAATAAATGAGTTGTTGGTCGTAGAATATTATTCACGTCAGACTTGATTCTAACGAAAAGAAAAAAGCGAGGTTCATACAATTTTGACTCTTTTCGCTGAAGTAAATAGAGGACCTTGTTTCACGTATCACAGGGATATAATTAGGGATAGAGAATCTTTATGAAATGAAGGGTCTTACTGTGAGTTAGAATAATGATATCAATTCTTATTTGATTTGATACATTGTAGTTGGTGACGTTGATGAATGAGAAGAAACGGAGAGAGAGGGATTCGAACCCTCGGTAAACAAAAGTCTACATAGCAGTTCCAATGCTACGCCTTGAACCACTCGGCCATCTCTCCTACCGAATCTTATTCTTGACCAAAACCCAAATGAATAGCGAGTCATTTATCTGAATTATCTTCATTGTAGCACAGGTATGACTGACCGACGGTTCCATTTCCAAAAATGGAAATGAAATCGAATCTGATTCAA